AGTATTGCGCATGTTAACACCTACTTCCGTATCAACATTAGTACAATGGAAGCTGTCGCTTATAAATTCTATAATATTAAGATGGCTACCCAAATCTTCACCCCCACCCCTACTCTACATCATCCAATTTTCATTGAACTCTGGACTATATCTTCAAGCTACTCCCGTACTCGTTGGAAATGGCTGCACCACGTATAGTCTCTGGGGATCCTACTGCCTACTATATTAGTCTAATAAAAAAAGGGTTGGTTTCCTGCTGATTGCCCCCCCCCCATTGTCCACAACACTCCCTCACACTCATAACTGTGTGCCTATTCCTATTACTCTATACTTTTAGGTGCACAAAGGCTTTAGGGGTTCCCAGCATACAGTGGTGTACTCTATACTGCTTACGCAGTACTTAGGCCGGAAAAGTTTGACCTACAAATATTAGTAGATATGAATCCGCACTTACCAGAATCATTATGAAAAACGTAAACGCTGATAGATAGGATATAAATCTCTGCACATGTGGATCATTCGCTATATATCAAGTACTATATACATGTACTACAAATGAAATCTGACTTACTACTATCAGCATCATTACCGTCATCGGATCAAAGTGAAATGACCAATTAATACTTAGGGTGTCACTCTCCATCCAATTCCATAGTACTACATACACCGTGCTCTGGCTGAATACTACTTCATAACATATCAGTATTATTATTACCATACTCATAAATATAAATAGTACTGAAATCACATTCGACCCCGTACCTCCTATCTTCCTCCCTAGTAGACCCGTGCACAGTGATGAGGCTAGTGGAATGAAAATCGATGTGAGATACATCCCCCCCTATATTGAAATACTTCCTCTTAGTCTGTAATAAGCTACTACTAGACCTAGCCCAATCGCACTCTCTGCACCCGCTATTGAAATAATTAGTACCCCATAGGTCATCCCTATTACATCATCATAAGCATAACTGCTTATTACAAATATCATAGTACATCCTAGTAGTATTAGCTCAATCGAAATTAGCATCATAATAATATTTCTCCTATTTCTTATGAAACCCAGAACCCCTACTATAAATAGTGATATACTTAGTGTCATCTTTCTTTAGGTCCGCCTTATCTGTTTTATTATTTTTTAACACACTCCACTGTCTAATCCACACACCCTCCTCAGGCTGTTACACTATCTACCCCCCCCCCCCCCCCCCCCCCGCAGGTGGGTTGTTTAGCTACACCACCCCCCCCTTACCCTATCCCCTAATCTACCCGATGAGGCCTATTTCATCCGTCTAACCCTGCCCGTATCACACCTATCCTCCTCCGTTCACCCCTGTGTGAAGATTATCTACCACCCGTATATTACCTGCAGCGTATTAGTACGAGGTTGATGAGATTCGAACTCACAATAGCTTCCCCGACAAGAAAGAGTCTTACCATTAGACGACAACCACTCTCAAGCTTTATCCTTACTTCCAACGATACCCTATATCTAACATCCTCTACCCTTAACCCTATATATCATCTATTATATATTTAACCCTCTCTTTGAGCAGGAGAGAATCGAACTCACTTAGCAATACTGCACCGATTTTACAGATCGGTCAATCTTCCAAGATTATCTGCTCACCCCCCCCCCCCCTAACTATACCTCATAAAACCTGCCCTCACCCCCCCCCCCCCCCCTAATGCAACCTTACCTACTTCTTTTACCTTAAAAACCATATTTATCTATTTATCCTTACCTAGTCCTACATCACTCACCCTCCTTCGCCTTATACTTATCCTACATCCTGCCTCACCCTCGCCCCATCCCTCCCTCCCTTATAAATCCAAGAATATTAAAAGAGGCTGATTATTCTTGTTTTATAGCCATATTTTACCTGGCTTTACAACATCCCCCGTTATCTACATCTCATTGTCATACTACCCCCCCCCCCATTTCTTTTTATTTACCCCTCCCTACTTCATAATGAAAAAGGAGTGAAAGTGACCCTCATCCTTCTATCTATAAACACTCTGATAACCTTTAGTTACACCCTTGCACCTTAACCCATTTCTTTTATTTATTTATCAATTTATCTCCCCCTACTACAACCATAACATACACCTTTCGTCTTATGCTGTCCGCCTTTAAGCTTAAGGTCCTGACCTATCTCTACCCACCCCCCCTTCTATAAATCCATTTATCTCACCCTTGTATCTTACCCCCCCCCCCACTCTACGCATACATATTCTTATCACCTCAATAGACATTTCGTATAGTTTTAAACATCCTACTGCTGGTGACCTATCCCTACCCATTTCTTTTATTATTTTATTAATCTATCTATCTCACACCTCTCCTATTACCATATCCCCTATCACTGTTAGTTAGAATATCTTATAAACCTCCTTACACTCGTTACCCCCCCCCCCATCTCTTCTTAAAAAAATAAATCATACCCCTCTTTATATCTACCCTTATCCCCCCCCCCCCCCCACACACTACACCTGTATGGAAGGAATTGAGAGAAAAGATATATTTTTATTACTACTATTATTGCCTATATACTACTGGACTCTTATATTTCTTACAACTGCTACCTGTTACATACTCCCTTTTATCCCTCATAGCTCCAACCCTTATACCTTATTCTTTATTCATATATATTTTATTATTATTTATATTTTATTTTTATTCATCCCTATCTTTATCTATCTTTATTATCCCTATATTTAGTTTCTCCCTCTTATCCCCCCTATCACTATTTTCTATATAGACCTATATATTCCCCCCCCCCCCTATTTATCTTTACACTGCACATATTAGCCTCTTTTACATCCATCCTTAGTGAAAGGTTCTTTGTAAAAGTAGAAGAGCCATTCTTTCAAAATCCTCATTATATCATTATACGTAGTTACTTATCGGCCGCATACCTGCCTATTGTACATTATACACCATCTTAACATCTATCCCCCCTTCCTACAGGCACATCCCCTCCCCCCCCCTTTTTATTATATTTTATTATATCCCTATATTATTATAGTCTATTTTATCCTATCTTATTCTTTATTCTTATGTTCTATTCTTTCTTTTCTAACCTATTATCTCTTTTACCCTGTTTTTATCTATTATTATATCCTATAATATCCTATCTTATTCTTTATTCTTATATCCTATTCTTTTCTTCTCTATTTTACCTTTTATGTCCTCCTATCTCCCCTACACCCCCATTTCTTTTCTATTACTTTTTCCCTGACACCTCCCTCATAGCTATTTTATTCCCCCTCGTACTCAACAAAGCAATGTTTTATTTTTTATTATTAGTTTCTAACTAACACTTTTTCGTAATAAAGAAAAGCAAGAAGTGATGTGATGAAATTTAGTTAAGCATCTCATTTGATATAACAACTCGTATCCTCTATCTCTGCATGAGTCTTAATTATTACGGGCATTATCTTATTCTGCCCTGGGAGAGATTTGAACTCTCAACCTATCAGGCTTCAACTGATCGCTCTACCAATCGAGCTACCTGGGCTTAGCCTACTTACTACCCTCTTTATCTTGTCTTGCACCTTCACTGCATTACATCATACTCCGTTGAGTTTTGTTGATACACAAAAATCGCCTCGCACCTAATAGTCTACCTCTGTCGTAGTCGTTTATTTTATCTATCTTATATTAATTCTTTTAGTTGCTGGTTACCTTGTGCTAGCATTTTGCTTTACTCTTACATGCCACTTAAGCATATCTATTCGAAATGGATTCCACCTTATATTACCCATTTCGAATAAATCTACCCATTTCTCTCCCCTTAATTTTAAATAAATCAACCTTTATTACTCTTATCATTGCCCCCCCCCCCATTACTCTACTTTTAACACTTTCCTTACTTTAGCATACCCTTACTTTTATTGACATCTTTTACAGGTGGCCACATATATATATATAGTATTACCACTATTTTATACTATCTCAGCTACTACATCCCCCTTCACATCCCTCTCCCATAGTCTACTACGCCTCCCCCCCACCTTTTATATATTATAAATGCATACCTACCTCTCCCCCCCCCCCCCCCGACTATGTTAATATAAAACATATCCTATAGCAGTATATACTAACTTATTATTTTATGAGTTAAAGATGTATCTATAAAGTGGACATTATCGTCAACTTACCTCCCCTCCCCCCCCCATTTTATTCAAAAAAGTATGCTCAAAGAAAGGTTATTCTGACCTATTGACACTGGAGATTTTGAGAATCGAACTCAAATCTAATTACTGCAAATAATTCGTACTGCCATTGTACTAAACCCCCTGGTTTTACTCTACTTACACCCCCTTATTACTGTACTACCCCCCCCTTTAACCATCACCCCCCTCACTACTCCTACTACCTCTACCTTTCAAAACTTCTCGTCTTACCTCACTACGAGTAGAAGAATCACAATGGATGCTGCCTTTCACAAATACCCACTAAGGTTATTACCTCTTCCCTCCTCCCCCCCCCCCCCCGGGGATCACATCACATCACATCACATCACATCACATCACATCACATCACACCACATAACGTCACATCACACCACGATTACCAGGAGATTTAATAGTGAAAGAGAAAATCTTTAGACTGGAGTTACCTACTTAGAGCATGTGTTGATGAGGGATGATAAGATGTATTCTATAAAGCTGGTGAAACTATCTATTTTATAAAGCTGATGATCCTATTTATTGCATTTATTAGACTGATGATTATATTCTCTTATAAAACAGATGAGAAGGAGAAATAGGTTAAAAGATATAGGTATTATATTATAATTATATCGTATCCATAACACCCCCCTCAGAGTTGCTTAGTTATGTATAAACATATGCTGTTTACACACCTCTATCTATCCATGTTACTATCCGTCATTGAAACGTCAATTTATCTAAACCTTTTATCTACCTTACACAAACAAAGTGTAGATCCTCATACCTATTACCATAGCTATTTTATAATCTTATTGAGGGTGGACATCAGATGGTTGGAGCTCTCATATCCATCCCTCTTTAGTCTTACTTTAACATGCGCCTATCTCTGTTACATATAGCTCCTGTTATTATTATTATCCTAGCTTGCACACCCCTTCCCCCCCCCACCCCCGTACTTCTTTATCGTAAATGAGTTATCTCATCTTCAAACCTTTTGAAAGGTGTCCTACCGGAAAACCTTCCAATACAAGATATCGTATTTTACAATATTACCTATTGTATACAACATGCCCTTCTTAGTCGCTACATCATAAACGTTATGACTGTCTATCCGTGATATATACACATTATATCGCTATTACCCCTAATATTATATTATTATTATTATATATCTATTATATCCTATATGGGCCCTATGTTACTAACCCTATACTTAGACAAATTAGTACATTCTTAACCATAACCATCCTACTTGACCCTTTATTTCTCAAGGATCTTTACATGTACATTACATTGAGCCTATAGCACTCTATTTCATATTTACCCACCCCCCCCCCTATCTACTTCATTTCTTTTCTATACTCTATTCTGCAACTCTATTTTATCCCCTTAGTATTGCCTCGTTTGACTCCATTATTTTATTTCTATTTTTATTTTTTAACTATTCTATCTAAAGCAAGGCCTTGAGAGGTGGACCTAATTAGAACCTTCACTTTTAAAAAAACATACATTTTCTTATCCTCTTCTACACCTCTTTAGTGCTGTACTTAACCCTTGTTCACATTCTTTTATTCTCATCTTATACACACTTAGTCTTCAAGAATACTCCTATCTCTCTTACATTATACCGCGTTCAAACCCTTCACCCTCCCCCTTATCACACATACCATTTCTTTTTATAAAAATCTCTGTCCTAGGTCCTGCCTTATCGGTCTATCTGTAATTTGTATGCTTGCCTCCTGGTTATACAGCCTGCTTATCGAAAAACCTTAATGACTGAGTGGCTCACCTCTCACCTTGAAAGATGTATGTGCCTACCCTCTTCTAATCTATCCATCTGCACTGCTATATCTATCTACCCTACTCCGCCTCAGGATCTGACTTACTTAGCAAAAAATGGCATACTCTCATTGTTTATGGGTTGTTCCCTCGACCCCTAGGCTCGAATACCTTACTCTAAGGTTTGATTAACTCACTCCAATGAAACCCTCAGCATGACAAAACCTATTCAGAGTCTGTTTAAAGCTTAGGTATTTCTACTCGGACTCATACCTTCTAACATTCTAATCAACACCTCATATACCTTTAGTACCTTTAGATGCGAAGCGTTGTTGAGCTAAACTGATATGAGCTGAGATGATATGTGCAGAGCTGAACTACTCAAACAGAATGAATCCACTTGTCTGATGCCACTAACATGTTCACCTATTTTTACTGCAACTCCTTCATACCACACCCCCCTCCAGGACGAGGGGGATATCATCAACATCATCTACATCCCTCGTCTATCCATCCCCTTGTCATCTCATCCCCTCCGAGCTCTGGTGTAAACCCTTGCACACTTATATCCTATCTGTACTCAACACTCCCCCCCCCCACCATTATTACCTTACACCTACATTACCTTGCTTCTGTGCTCTCATTTTACCTATACCTCACTATTCCTGATCTATCACTCATCTCCTCATTCCTCCTATGAAAGGTTTGATTCATTGACTCTTATCTCCGCTCATTGCCTTATACAAACACCCCCTCGTATCATCCTCAGTGCTATTACATTGCAGTATCGCTGTACCCCCCCCCCTAATATGTACTGTAAAAGCCACATCTCTTCATGCTCATTATTTACACCTCTAAGAACACGGCGTCATGTCAAAGGCTACAATGGCACATGGCATAAATACTACCATCCCAATGACAATAGGTAGTAGGATTAGTCAACATGTTATCATCAGCTGATCATAACGTAGACGCGGCAGACTCGCCCTAAACCATACAAAGGCAAAGCAAAATACTGAAGTCTTTAGAGCTAGAATGATACTTTGACTGCTAAAGAATGTGTCATTATTTATTACCTCTGGGATTATAAACCCCCCAAAAAAAAAGATGGCTGTTAGTGTCGACATTAGAATAATATTTGAATACTCGGCTAGAAAATACATTACAAAGATCATCCCTGAATAATCTGTATTAAATCCTGATACTAGCTCAGACTCCGCCTCTGGAAGGTCGAACGGCGTCCTATTAGTCTCCGCAAGAGCACTGATAAACCAAATAATAAATAGAGGGAGAAGAGGAACTACAAATCAAATTGATTGTTGATGTATAATAATCGCGGTATAATTAAATGAACTCGTTATCATGATAATGGCCAGAATCACACTACTTATAATTAGCTCATAAGATAGTATCTGGGCTGTTGATCTTAGCCCCCCTAGAAATGCATACTTTGAATTACTTGCCCACCCTGCAAACAGAATCCCATATAGAGATACTGATGATAGTGCTATCGTATATAGCACCCCTAGCGATAGGTCCACTAGAGCTAGACCCTGGCCTATCGGTACTACACCCCAACCCAGTAGTGAAAATGTTAGGGTTACCATCGGTGCTATAAATAGTAGTACCTTGTTGGATTGATGTGGTACAATAATCTCCTTCACAATTAGCTTTAGCGCATCTGAAAATGGCTGTAGTACACCATATACCCCTACTACATTCGGACCTACCCTACGCTGTATGGAGGCCATCACCTTTCTCTCAATAATCGTCATAAAGGCTACTGATAGTAGAATCGGCACTAGTACTACTACCACCTCCGCTATACTATATATTACACTCCCCATTCCCACATCTCTCTCATCGCTTTCATCCCCTGATCTACGACATTTTGGCAAATACCCCCCCCCTTACTCCCCTTGTTACCCTCTTACCACCCTCACAACTTACATCGGCTCCTAAAGGTACACCAGGAATTGAACCCGAAAACTAATAGGCTGCAACTATCATGTAGTACCGTCTACTCGTGCACCCTCCTCCCACCTTTTGATCATGCCCTCTATCCCTTATACATCTTACCCTTCAAGCTTAAGGTCTATTAAAGTTTTTACTCATACTTTACCTCCTTGGCCTCCCTACTCACATACCTCCTTATACACCTCTACACTCTATATTACTGCTTACTCACCACCCCCCCCCCCTATACCACTTATACTTACACACCTATACCATCCCCTCTCTACTACCCTACATATACCCACGTGTGCTACTATTAAACCATTTCTGATTTCTTCTTCTAAAATCTCTTCAAAATGAATACTTTATCCTTGTCATGACACCACCCTGTTACCCCCCCCTGTACCTATCTTACATTCACCTATCTAACATAAACATATACATATATATAAGCATAAGTATTGATGTTGGCTTATATATCATACTCTACCAGGTCTATCGTGTTTACGTGATGGCTTTACTCTACCCCCCCCCCTACTATGGTTTAGCATTCCTTATTCGTAATACTCGTCTACTTACCTTATCTGCTTACCCTTTACTAAAAACATCATCTGCCTATTCCTGATGTCGTCTACTGAGGTCTACCCTTTTCGAGACTCGAACTCGAATCCATGTTTTAGAAGAACAGCGCTCTACCATTAAGCTAAAAGGATACCTACCTAAATAATAAACATCACTGCTGCTATACCTTTATTACCTACCCCCTCTCTACTACAACCCCCCATGGGTTGTATTTATACGTGGTTTAAAGATTTAAATATCCAATGACTCTCACCACCCTATACCTACCTTACCCCTGCAGATGGAACGTGATCACTCCATCGTAAAATGGAAACAGGGGGATATCATCCTATGCTCCTGCTCTTATCCTATCTATCTCAAGATGCCCCTCACACATACCCTGTAGCTTCTAACTCTTTCCTCCTGATTTAGCTTATCCTATTTACATTACATCCTCCCCCCCTCATACATCATACCAAACGGCTCATTTTACTTCTCTCGATTGCCTGCTGATCTTCTGTTAGCCTCTCATTTTCCTATTATAAATACTCATGCCCCCCTATATATCATTTATGCTTATTCTGCATTTATTACTACCTACTCCTCCTACTTGTAATTACAATAGGTCCAATCATGGCCAGTATAAATACAAAAGAGGCTATTATTATATATATAAATGAATGTGTATATAGTGAGAGTCCTAGAGATTGAATCTGACTTAGATCAAATAGATTCATATCACTCGGATTAAACACCATATTCGTCGTTCTATCCACGATTCTATTAGAACTGCTGCCGTCTAGTGTGGCATCCGTTGAACTATTTATAGTTATGTATTGAAACATAGATAGGAAGTCCGCATTCCAGTGCACTGCATCCGTATTTATGAATATTACTATGAATATTAGAGATGCTATCCCTTGAAGAGATCAGGGTATATTTTGAGTTGTTCGCAGATCCTGTAGGTTTATTATTATAATGACAAATAGTATTAGCACTATGATAGCTCCTACATAAACAATCACCAGCACTAGTGATAGATATACTATATTATGGAGAACAAGATAGGCTGCCACTAGTATAAATACTGTAATCAGATATACTACTGATGTTACTGGTGATGTCGAAGTAATCACTATTAGGCTACTTATTATCGAAAATATATAGATGATATTTAGAGCTCAATTCATTTTGCTTCCCCCACTCTTATCTTATCATACGAATCCTAGATACTGAACATCTCCCTTACAACCACATCTACCCTCCTCCTACCCCCCCTCCCATTACCTGCCATGAAAAATACATGAGTATTAGGAGGGAAACCTGATACCTTTATATGAACAAGTTATATCCTGCTCGTACTTATTATTATCACCCTACCCTCCCCCCCCCCCTATCACTCTCACCCCCCCCCCCCATTATCTACCTCTCCACCCATTTCTTTTTTTAGATTTTTATAAATCAAGAAATCTCCTTACCCTGCCTCTTATGGATAGTCTATTTAGGTCTGCCTAAATGAATGTCTATTTTAGAGGGAGAGATGTGGATGAAAATAAAAGTTGGAATGATATGATTTACTACCCTTCTTACTTTACCCCCCCTACCCTCTATATATATTACCTCATACCTATACCTTCATTAGTATCTCCGTTACCTTCCCTCTACTTATCTCCTTTACTACTTAGCAATAGTAAAGAATAAGTTTTATCGAATGGATAAAACATAGAGAAGACGTTAGGTAAAAGATAGGGCTTAGGTATTCTTCTAAGAAGGAGGGCTTTTAGTGAACTTAAAGATCTATGTATACCTCCTTCCACATATATGTATCGTGTGTGAAATGAGGGAAGAAATTGAAGAGAGTCGAACTCTTGACTGAGTAGTTAACAGCTACTTGCTCTACCACTGAGCTACAACTTCATGAACATATCTATCTCGGCATCCCCCCTTGACCTTTACTTATACTTGCACTCCCCCTACTGAAAGCCAAGGAAGGAGGTTTAGAAGTTTTATTTTCAGCATTTAAGGTTTAGGTTCGGAGGATTAGGCCTTATCTTTATATCTCACACCCTCCTACATCTACATTTTTATCCTTTTATTTATCTGTATCTTACAAAAACTTTTACTTATCATTACCTATTTCTTCGAAGAAGAAATCAGAAATCATTATCATCATCACTATCATTATCACTATCATTACCATTATCATTTATTATATCATTATCATTATCATTATTCTTTATATCTTATATCTATATCTGCACCCTCTCCTTGCACTTCACCCCCCCCCCCCCTATGGGTCGAGTCCGGCTGGGTTGGGTCGGGTTAGGTTGAACTGGTTAGATTAGCTGGGTCAGGTCGGGTTAGGTTAGCTGGTTACGTCAGGCTTGGCCCTGCCTTGTTCGGCCTGGCTCGGTCCTATCGGATCGGATCGAATCTCATGATATCCGATACTATCATTTAATGGCTCATCATTTATACAAAGCTGGTGCTCCTGTTAGCATGTTATTATCCATTTCTTCGAAGAAGAAATCTCATATTTCTACGGCTACCCCCCCTTCATACACACATGACTCATACGTGTTTAATCTATGTTAGTCGAAATACGTCTTATATCTGTCGGTCTTAGGTGCTTATATTTTACATAACACCTTGATCCATTTCGAATTTATCTCCTACCCTTACCCCTTAGCTTACATTTTATTTTTTTAGGTACGGTTTATCTTTATATTTATAATACTCTACCCTCTTATCATGTACGGGCATATATATACTATTATTACTTATTACTACAAGTCTTAAACATCTCCGCCTTACCACACCCTTATCCTATCCTCTCCCATATCCCTCCTTCGCGGTAGTAGCATTTTATTTCTTTACTTTTATATACGGCTTACACTAAAGGGGGATATATATTAATCTGAATGTGATTGAACAGGTAGCATGTCGTAAGCATGGAATGGTGTTGGACTATCTAGTGTCCACTCAAGAGAGGCTTCAAGTGTATGAACTTCAGGTGTTAGATAAAGTCCATAGAAGAAAGCAGGATAAGCTCAATGGCTTGATCCCACTGTTCGACCCTTGATCATTATGTCATAAACAACTACTCCAAAAACAATAGTTGCAATGACACTAATGAGTGAACCTAGGCTACTCATTATATTTCAACCGGCATACGCATCCGGATAATCCGGAATCCTACGTGGCATACCTGCCAGTCCCAGGAAATGTTGAGGCATGAAAGTAATATTTACACCAATAAACATTACCCAGAAATGAAGTCTACCTAGAGATTCACTATAAGTTAGTCCTATTATCTTGGGTACTCAGTAATAAAATCCTGCTATAATCCCAAATACTGCTCCCATTGAAAGTACATAGTGAAAATGAGCTACTACATAGTATGTCAGTTAGGTATTAAGCTTTTAGTTTAACTTATAGGTTGCTATCTTTACAGATAGGATCGGACCATATTTTACAAAGAAGGTTAACGAATCAATCCTTTTCTGCTGTCACGTGTGGCCTCTACAGAGTCCATATATCTTTATTGAATTATATTACTCATCCAACTCAAACTATACGGTTCCTACGGTGTTATCTTACCCCCATATATTTCTAGGCGCTAGTAGAATAGAATTAGACTCCACCGTTAGCATCAATCTTCTCATTGATACCGGGAGAAGAACCCACTCCTCCCACAGTGACATGACAACACGACACATACTTATTGAAAAAACTCTCTCGATCGGTCTTTAAATACCTTACTCTTCTGTACAAATACTGCAACTTGATAGTATTTGTTACCTTGTAGCAGGTCTGCACAATGATCAATTACCCGTGCTACTCCTGCTGCACTTCCTACGCTGATCTCATATATCGGATTACCACTCACCTTCCCTGTCTTATTGTTAAGTTTAAGATGTTGTACCCCATAATAATGTTGAATCTGCTCTATGAGATAACGATCATGGTTTTGAGCAATACTAAAACTATAATTTCCTGCAACGCTACTACTAAATGAACCTTCAGATTCAATAAACCCTGCTAGTCATTCTTTAAAATAACTTGGAACAAGTGGAATGTCTATTGACTCTCTTGCATTATACTTTTTATCTCGTAGTGCAAAATAAAGTCCTAGATCTGGCTCAAATATACAAGTTTTGAAAAAACTATACTGAAGTCGCATACGACTTGTTAGAGGAGGGTAAAGATCTAGAAGAGGTATAATACTCTTATTAAATGTTGTCCTACTATTGACAACTCATTGAACGTAAGCTGAATGTTTCCATATCTCTCGTCTTACATACCCTCCGTACGCTTCCGCAATCTTGCACAGCATTTCATAATTAAGAGGTCTGTCTGCAAGTTTTACAACTAGCCTAAATTGTAGATATTTTCTACGCCTGTGATTTACTTGCAGGCTCCCATCCCCATCTATTAGACCTACCGTGAAGGGACCTAGCTCACGTGGCGAGAGAGTTCTTGGTGATTTTAGAGTTCTACCTGCAAAACTCCTAGTCATTGTGATTTGGGTATCGTGTAGCGCTACATCTAGACTCGCATTGGCCAGAACTACTCCTGTTAGACCTCCAATAGTAAATAGAGCAATGAACCCTAGTGCTCATAGCATTGGAACTGTTATCCTTAGACTCCCCCCATATGCTGTTGCTAGCCAAGAGAAAATCTTAATTCCTGTAGGAACGGCAATGATTATCGTCGCTGCTGTGAAGTAGGCTCGTGTCAACTTATCTTATCCTTAGACAAGCTTGGACTCTATCTTCACCCTACCTTTAGGTGGGGTTTGGCGTATTAGTCTCTGAGGATCCCGATATTTACCTTTACAATTGCAGCTTGTTTATCTTACGTTTAAAGGTTTCAATCTTATGAAGACCTGTTTCAGTAAGGTGTTGTTTATTTTGAATTAGAATAAGAGTTTTTCTTCAGTAACAATAACGTAGTCACTTATTGTGATTTATTATGTGAAACTGATCAAAATAATGAGCAACTTGAACTGCTCCGCTAAAGGTAACAGTTGTATATCGATGTACAAGGGAAACCTGATCTGAAGTCTGATAAATTACACCTCCATTAAAGGCCTTTTGAATCTTATTTAGAAGTTCCGGGTGTTTCTGAGTTACACGAAAAGGAATAGTAATGCTTTTACCTATTTTATGCGTCTGGCTTTTACTGATAAAAATGGAAAAATTACCATCAGCATCGGCAAAACCTGCTAGTCAATAAGTTTTCAGAATAGAAGTTGTATCTTCTTTTAGAATGACGCTTTTAAACCTTGTATCATAACCACTTAGTTTAGCTTGAGCAATCTTATAGGGTCCTTGGAACTTACCATTGACAAGAGATCAAACCCTTTCTACCCCCTTCTTATTTATAATAGAAAGCTTGTAAGCCCTCTTATCTTTTACCTTATAAATATTACCATATCCAATTCGTTTCTTTATATTATAGGCTGTTGCAACATCACTTTCATGGAAAAAAACTTCGATCCCTCTTGTACCTATATACCCATCCCCTTCAATAAGGCCTGCCAGATAGTAACCTAGATCAGAATCATTTTCAGGTTTTTTATGTTTCTGTTGATGTTCTGACACATCCTCAAATCCCTCTTCCACCTCAAGGTTTCCTGCTGATAGTTCCTTTATCTTGTTCTTATTCCTCTTTTTGTTTAGATGATTTTGTTTGATTGTTCCGTCAACATGAAACGGACAAACAAAATTTAGGAAGTTTCCAGCATATAGCCAAATTATTATTACTGACCTTACGATCATAAACGACACACAAATTATATCTACATCAAGACCTACTGCAAACATATGATGACTTCATACTACAAATCCTAGTAGACCAATGGACATTATGGCATATACTATTCCAAGATACATCATTTCTATTTTATTTTTATAACTTTAATGAAATGGTGGACCATCTCTTTTTCAAACTAATTCATAACTCTCCCATTTCTTAATAAATCTGTTCCACCTTCTCCCTATTACTGAACTCATAGTTTCTTTATGGGCTCCCAGTCTTCTTAGTCTATGGTAAGTTTCTACAGCATGAATACGCTTTATTTTCGCACTCTGACAAGGATTCTCTCTAAAATAGTTAAGAACTAGACTTATAACGTCATCCTTTCTTCATACTACTCATTTTGCTGCTGAACATTTACTCCCTTCGTGAACATAAACCTTCCCCCCATAAACTGGAACTAGCTTATCTATTATATTACGGTTCTTTTGACTCACTGTAATAAACACTTGACCTGAAACAAGATCGTAATTAATACTACCATCACTGTCCATTAGCCCTGAAAGATAAGCACTAGCATAGGTCAGGTTCTTTGTCGGTATTACTCTTACCTCATACTTCTCACATAGTTTCTCAAATTGAGCTTGACGTACAGGATTCTGCAGTAGACCATTAATGGAATTTATTAGAGCTATTATCCCTTCTTTATGATGAAGTCTATAACGTAGTCAGTTTACACCTGATCTTAGTTTTATCGAACCCCCA